GATATAGGATCTACGGGGCAATTACTTAGAAGTACATTTTGTGCAACAGCCCTTCCTATCTGATAGAAAAGGATCCCATGATCCTGAACCGATATTACCTGGGATCGCAAATCCCAAGTTTGTCTATGAAGAGCTGATCTAATTGTATTAGTTTCTATAATTGATTTCTTCTGTGTAATACTAATGGATAGGGCCTCATTGATAAGTGCTGCAAGATCTCGTGCATTGGAACCCATGGTTATGGACCCGAATCCGTTAGTATGGAACATTTTCTTTTCCAAGTGAAACCCTTTAGTATATGAAAGAATGAAAAAGTGCTTTCGTTGTTGTTGAATAAGAAGCCTTCGTATCTTAATGCATGTATTTAATTTATTCGGAGCTATTAGAGCGGGATCCACTTTTTGGGGAATATGAGTCGAACCAATAACAAGAATATTTCTAGTGGAATATCTTTCACAATCTCTGGAGAGATAGTTCTGTAATAGACCGAAGGATCTGTAATTCACATACAGATCATGAATGTTTGGAATCCATATTATGCAAGGAGACATTTCTCTTGCTAATGCGAATCGAAAGGTGATATCGATATAAAATCCGTATATACTCGGCAGCATATCCATAGTTAGCACATTCGTCATATCTAGCAGCTCCGTATCAAGATCAAGGTCATCATCAATATCGTCACTATCATCAATATCGATATCGTCACGATAATCACTATCGTCACTATCACTATCATCAATAAAAAAACCTTCAGGCTTGTAATACGAATACGGAAAGTTGTTCGGAAATATCGTAATGAAAGGAACATGGGAGTTTGTCGCTAGGTATTTGACCAAATAGGATCGTCCAGTTCCTATAGAACCTATCACTAAAATACCCCTAGAAGGGGATAGGGCTAAACGGAGCGAGAAGGGTTTTCCATGAGATGGGAAATGAAAACTATTAGCCCCACACGGGGTTTGTGAATAAGTGATTGTCTGATAATGAGCAAGGAATATCCGTCTTTCTGCTAAACAGGATCTATTGAACTCATAATTCATTAGATACTTTTTATGAATGTCAACTAAGTATCGTAAGTAAATTGATCCCGGTTGTTCAATCATTTGATAACCAGAGTCATTCTTTGATAAATGATCACTATGAGTCAGACTCAATAGAATTTGATCAATCCTTTTTTCTTTTTCTGTCGTTAAGGTGGAGAACTGAACCAAGAATTCTCTTTCTTCATCATCAACCAAATCACTGTTCGCGACCCAGGATTCTATTTTCTCATCAATCCAATCACCGTTCACCCCTTTTTTTTTTCTTATCAATGAATAGATCTCTTTACTTGTACGACTTAGATGTCTCGTATTTCTCGAAAAAGCGATTCGATTGATGGGATTTTGTATGATACTTCTGAGATCGATGAGATTGATATTCAAATATTTCTTCTTAGAACGTATTGATTTGACCCCATAAGCGGAACCACCAACCAATAGCATGTTGCCACCAGAAGCAGAAACCCGTATTTCTTCCAGAAAATCTCCTAATTGTTCCAGAGCAACTAGAAAGAGATTCTTTAACCAGAAAGAATTCAGTTCAGATTCAGATGTAGGATACCTATCCAAAAGTTTTCGCAACTCAATCATGTATGATGGAATCATCAAAGATTTGATCTTTTCTAACTCTGTCTGTAACTCACTAGAGGCTCGGGAAACAAAGAGAAGATGTATGCGAACGAGATATCCAGCAACAAGAAGAAGGAAAAGGATTGAATAGAGGAACTCCCGAGCATTTGTTAATCTCAGATGTGTCCATATCAATGGAACGGGTGACTCATTATTTCGATGAATCGTTTCTTCGGACAGAAGGAGATTCTGTAAACACTTACTCGAAATCTCACTTATCAGACTCGAAATCTTACTTTTCAGAGTCAGAGTCCATTGTGGAAGAATCTTCTGAGGAATTGGCCATGATATATCTGATACATGCATAATATCTCTCAAAAAGGATACAAATTTGTGCCTGCTACTTAGTATCCTTAGTATCGGCAATGGTTCTGAAAAAATCTCTAAAAGGGTGGTGAAATTTAGATATTTCCACCCTGTCGAAGTAAGGAACCATGGCATATATGTTTGGAAGATATTCCATTTTGAGAGATTGAAAAGAGCACCATCTCGTTGAAAGGTTCTATACATCTGCCCTTTCTCAACGCATTTCTTTAGAGAAAGACTCCGTTTTTTTTTCCTCTTTCCAGATGGGAAATCCTTCTCAGAACATGGAGTGTGAATCAAATCCATGTTTGAATTGAAACTGAGATACTCATGCAAGTTCTTCCCTTCTGAATCAGATAGATTCATATCTGAAAGAGGCTGACAATAAGTTCTTTCAAAATTAACTATTTGTTCCTCTGTTAGAGGTGTTGTAGAAATGTCTGCGATCGAGTAAATAGCTCTACGAACGAATGGCTCGGATCGAATTGGAAAATGGAAAAATTTGTACAAGTTATACCTTTCGTCACCACTTTGTGTAAAATCGTTAGGTATAAATATGTCAGATACCTGTGACTCGATTGGCAAAATAGTCTCTCTCTCCCCAAAAATATGTTTTTTTTTACCGACGCACGAAGAAAATATTTTGTTGCGAATGAACAAGATAGTGAGGAATTGTCCATATGTAGGATCATAATTATTGATACGGGTCTTTTCCACATAAAAAGGGAATCTTTTGTTACAATAGAACCAGAAGCGATTTGGATCATTCAAGAATCGAAGTGGATTTGCTTTATAAAAAGAAGATATCAATGAACTTCTATGAAATGGTTTCACGGGATTCAGCCAATTGTCTCGATCATGGAATATCATTGATAAATAGGAATCCGTGTTATCAAAGGATTTCCTGCGATTATTTCTAGTATGGAATGAGTCAATCACCCACTTTGGTATCTTTTTGAAGCAAAATGGTAATCTTGTTCCTCCATTGATCGAGGATTTCGGTCTTTTGGAAGTATCATGATCATCCAATAAGAAGGGTTTCAATTTATTCAAATGAACGATTTGAACACCTATTGATTCTAACAACTGATTGCGGAGTTGATCATTCGGACCTTTCAATTCATAGATGTGGATCTCGGACCTATGAATGGGGGTATTCCCGATACTCACAAAGAAAAGGGGAAGTGACTTGGACAAAAAGAGAAGTGACTTGGACAAAAAGAGAAGTGACTTGGACAAAAAGAAACGAAGTGACTTAGACAAATCTTGTTTGTCTATAACCTCGGACCAATCAATCGAATATTGATTAATACGTAACCGATCGAACACTACTTGAAAATGGTTCTTCTGTTCAGAAAGGAAATGTTCCAAATGTTCCTGGAAATTCTTGCTCCCATTGGACCATTTGTATCTATATACATCAGGATCCCGATTCATGGATCTCCCGGTTCGAGAAATAAGAGGATCAAACCATTTCTTCTGACTCTTTTTCAAATTCGATAAATGTTGGTTGATCGTATATTTCATTATAGTTATATGATTCAGAGTATCATTTCCTATTTGATCCCTTTGAATTCCATATTCGAAGTTGTGATCGGATCTATTCATTAAAAAGAATCGATTAGATACATTTCTTATGTACCCATAGATTTGAATCAGATTTCGGATCAATCTATATTGATTGACTGCCTCCATTATGTTGTTGCTAGCAAATACCGCTGTTTTTCGTTTTGGATCTTCCAAATCATTCCCGCAGTAGATCCGGGCCGATTTTTTTCTGATCCTTCGATAAAAAGATTCATTCTCTTCATAAAAAAGAGGAGGTAGAACCAATAAAGATTTCTTTTTCGATTCATCTCTGGAGTTGAATACCTGATTCAATAATTTTTTTTGATCCAACCCGTAGGAATCAGCAAATCTCCTATGATACACCAGATCCGGCTCGGTTATTGATAGAGTGAATAGATCTGCCATTTCTTGAAATCTCTCTTCTGATTCAAAATCGTGGTGTAACGTGTATCCCCTTTTGTTCCGGTCATGGAATAGATGAAATAAATCAAAAAATGGATTTTTGTTCAAGAATGAAATAGGATGAATTGAGACGGTATTTTGTAAATACGTAATTATCTTGAATATATCAACCATTTCCTTATTTTCCGCTCGCCTGGAAGGGACAAAAGAAACATCTTGTTTTTTCTTCAAAAATTTCTGATCTCTAGTGGACCTCTCAATAGGATTCGAACCCAGATGAAGTTCTGACCATCTGTCAGAGAAAAAAGAACGAATTGATCTTGTAGGATTCCCAAGAAATTCTTCGATTTCTTCCGGAAGCAGATGATTATTCATCTGCTTCTCACGTTCCGTGAATAGCCGGGACATTGAGGAAGATCCAAAAAGGCATTTCGGGAATTGATCTGATTCTATCTCTGTTCGTTCCGTTTGAAGAAAGGAAGGATCCCAAAGAATCGATCTTTCTTTTAGTTGCTGAATCTCTGTTTGATCGATCAATGTGGGATATTCTGAATCCTCATTTCTAATGGAATCGAAATGATCTATGGATTGATCAGAAGATCCTTTCAATTGGCTAGAATCCCTTACTTGAACGAAAATAGATCTTGATCTTGTGGAATCATATTGAATATTTGACAATACATTCCGTACCTTGCTAAAAAACCGATCCTTGTTTACCAACCACACATTGTCTAACCAAATCAAATTCTCTCTCGATACGTTCCTCAAAAAATCCGATTCGTGCTCATTCTTCCCCCAACTAACGAAGAGATCTTGGCGGAATTGCCACATATGAAATTGAGCACAATTTTGCAAAGAAATACCCCACTTTTTTCTCGAGAAGAGATGGGAAACATGCTCAATATCATTTGATTGAATAGTTGCCTCAGCTCCTTGTTGTTTGAAGAAACCCTCCCCTTCAATTGGTCTTTTTTCACGAAAAGCAGACATGAGATAAGAAATAAAGTCTTTCCCTAAGATTTCGAATAGCTGTCCCGAATTCAAGTTGAT